TAGAGTTCCAACGAAAACCGCCCGATTGAAGGAACTACCAGAATTGTCTATTTATAAGATCAAGCAACTCAGGTTTTGTCGTTATAGAACATAATAGTTTATAGAAACAATGAAAAATAGATACGAATAGAACCCCAAAAGAAAAAAGGATAAATAAAGAAAAGTAAAAGAATATATAAAAGTTTTACATAATTTTATAAGAATTACTGCCCCTTTCCCTTTTCTTTATTTCCTTAATTGAAAATCGAATTTAGTTTGATTAGGACCAAGCTCCTTAAAAACCTCCGCCCTTTTTAAAATATCCCGAACGGTTCCTGTAGGCTGAGCGCCCTTTTCAAGGAAATATAGAATAGCAGGAACGTTTAAATAACTTTGATTCTTTATCGGATCATAAAAACCCACGTTCCGAAGATCTCTTCCTTCTCTTCGAGATCGAACATCAATTGCAACGATTCGATAGACGGCTCATTGGGATAGATCTAAGTAAATGAACAAGACCCCCCCTAGAAACGTATAGGAAGTTTTCTCCTCGTACGGCTCGAGAAAAAGGATTTGCAGTTTTGTCTACGTATTGAATTCTAATGAATGGCAAACGAGTTGAAAAAATCAATTAGACTTGGATTTAACTCTTTTTTTTATTTGTCCTTACTGAGAAAATACAAAATCATTTGTACCCAAAACTCAAGTTGGATAATTCTCAAATAGCTTAAAAGATAAAAATCTTTAGGCAATTTTTTTTTTTGAATGGTCTTTAACCCCCCTTTTTTTATCTCATTTAAAATAGAATCCTTTTTGATTCTTTATTAGAATCTAGTTATTGAGACAATTTAAAAACAGCGTTTCCTTGTTCTGGGATCCTCTTTTCTTTGTTTTAAATCAGTGGGTTTAGACATTACTTCGGTGCTTCTTAATCCTTCCAAAATGGCAGCAACATACCCCTTTTGTGATTTCTTTATATCAAAATCTCAAAGAATCATACAAACAGTCGATTCCCACGCGATACACTTTGCATCGAAAGAGTTTTATCAATTCCAACAAATTTTACTTTTTCATTGAAAACTTGACCGAATCAGATCCTTTCGATTTCTATATTGATGATATACTTACGAAGTTGTTCCAATTTATTGATTGGTATTAACCCTAGATTCTTGCCCCCTAAAAGATAAATCAATACTTTAATTTCTACCCGAGCTCCACCATGTACTATATTCATTAAAACCCACCAAAAGGGGGGATTCTAGCGAAACAGACCAGATGTCGGGCCAAGAGCACCTTCATTCTTAGAAAAGATGGCGGATGTAAGAATAAAAATCCACGCCGGATCGTGTCCTTCAAGTCGCACGTTGCTTTCTACCACATCGTTTCAAACGAAGTTTTACCATAACATCCCTCTTATTTGGAACCCGTATGGGATTGATTCACTTATGGAATCATGAATAGTCATTGGTTCCGTCTATACATAAACATAGTAATCTATACTTAGTTTCTTCTATACAAAACAAAGATGGCAAAAAGTTTTCTAAAGTAATCTTAGCAAGATCCCAACTATTATTGTATGTTATTGTAGGAATGCAACTTATAAAAAAAACGAAAAGAAATATAGAAATAATACGAAGAAATTAATTTTTTTACTATTTAAAGTTACTCAATATGACCCATCTATCACTTCTTTGAATGCCAAAGATTCAACTCAGAATAAGCAATCATTAAAAATTTTTCTAATCGAAAAAGTTTCCTATTTCAACATCATTATGAAAAAAGTTTTACAGTAAAGACTAAAATTTTGATCATCAAAAAAAGATCAATATCTGTTTCTTTTCGAATTGAACCATCAACGATTTAAAACAGATAAATGGATTGAACAAAAACCCCGTTTTTATATGAGATAGATAAAAAAGACTCATATAATAGAAGATTTAAGTACTTGTTCTTTCGATTCGAATTTTATTAAAAGATGAACGAATTGGGATTTTTCGGACCTATCAGATAGACAGAACTACAGTCTTTATTATGGATATTCCATAAAAAAAGGAACTTTTTGAATTTATAAGGGATTTTTTTTTCACAAAAAACGAAAGACTATTGTCACTGAAATAGAACGAAATCAGATAATAACAATACATATAATGTTAAGCTAAGCATTTCATCATTTTTTATGTATTTTTTTGTTTACCCCTAACCCATTAATTGAATGTAATAACTTACCTCTTGTTTAGAATCCGAATAATTCGGCTACCTCATTTAAGTTTAATGGCTAGAGAATAAGAGATAGGGAAGAAAGGTTCTTTCTTATTCTAATTCAAAATAAAATGTATTGTTGAAAATTCAAAAATAGATGAGACGTAAGGTTTTCTTCAAATTAAGTAGCTAAGATAAACCCCTTCAATATATCAATATAAAGGGAATGAACATATGATGAAAAATCCGACATACTTTAGTTAGTTGAATTCAAAAAACGTGTGACCTATGTTCCCACAGTACCTTGTTAATCACAAACAAAAAATTTTAATTATATCTGCATGTCATTTGCACTCAATTCCGTTAGTCCGGTTTGGGAAAAAAAAAAGAAAATTCTATCCAATAATTCTATCCAAAATTCTATCCAATAATTCTATCCAAAATTAGGCATTAATCATTTAAACAGAACATTTTTCTCAAAAGAAACCTTTCCAATGTATATGCCTGGGACGAAAGGATTCGAACCTCCGAATACCGGGACCAAAACCCGTTGCCTTACCACTTGGCCACGCCCCATTTAGATTTCCATTCTATACTCAGAAATAATAATATAATTATTGGGTCTTGGTCAATTCCAGGGCAAATATCTATAAAAAATCTTTATAGAATAGAGTAGATTCTTGCTAGTATTTTTACGCCTGTAGATATAGAATTCAGCTGAATTCATTGATCATTACATAGAATTCAATTAAGATATTCTATGAAAGTATGATTTCTTCTATTCTCCTTTGTTTGAGAATTGGAGAATTTTTGATTGGGTCGGTTCAAAGAAAAAGAAGGATTTTTGTCTACCTTACTTTACTTCATTTTTCCTTATATCAATAACTCAATCAAAATGCAATTATCTACAAGAACAAAATGTCTGTTATGCTTAATATCTTTAGTTTGATCTGTATCTGTCTTACTTCTGCCGTTTATTCGAGTAGTCTTTTCTTCGCCAAATTGCCCGAAGCCTATGCTTTTTTGAATCCAATCGTAGATCTTATGCCAGTCATACCTTTGTTCTTTTTTCTCTTAGCCTTTGTTTGGCAAGCTGCTGTAAGTTTTCGATGATATCCTTAATATTAAATTCTATATTCTATTTATTATCCTAGAAAATTCATGATTTATTCGAGAAAAATTATAAAAACGAATAGGATCAAATAAGTCTTACACTATGAACCTTCAATTCAAACATTTAAATTCTTGATTGGATAGCTGCGATAAATCCAAATCCGGCTCACCCTGTATTCCCCATTCTGCCCTTTTGAAAGACCCTAATAAGGGTTAAGTTAGGGTCCCCAATCGAATCGGAGGTATGAAAGAATTTTTTAGTACTGAAAGACTCTTATGACAACTGAATTTTAATTTCTTTGAAATTCTTTTATGTTTCGATAAAGCACTTCATTTGTTGGTGTCAAAATATTTGTTATAAAAAAACGGAGGATCTATTCTCTTTTCTCATTTTTTCCAAAAAAATATCTTGGAGATTGTGTAATGCTTACTCTCAAACTTTTCGTTTACACAGTAGTTATATTCTTTGTTTCTCTATTTATCTTTGGATTCCTATCTAATGATCCGGGGCGTAATCCTGGACGTGAAGAATAAAAAGGGGTTTTCGTTTTACTTGCTTGATTTTTCAATTTTCTTAGGATTTTTTTATCTATTCCACATATTTAATTTAACTAGGAAACAAAAACACGATTGTCGCAATTTTAAAGAGAAATAAAATATCAAGTCATCAACAAAAACGGAAAGAGAGGGATTCGAACCCTCGGTACGAATAACTCGTACAACGGATTAGCAATCCGCCGCTTTAGTCCACTCAGCCATCTCTCCCAATTGAAAAAGACAATTACTATGTTACATTACACAAGAAATAAGTATTGAAAAATTTTTTCTTTATTTAGCTTATCTATATTATATCTACAACTTTTATTATTCCATTTAGTTGAAGTAAGGGCTCGGAAGATTCACTATAAAAAAAAAAGAAGGAAAAAGAAAGACGACCCCTTTGAAAGGACCCTTTTTTTTTTTTATTTTATTCGATCGGCCTGGCCTGGTAAGAACCTAGCCGGGCCTTTTTTTGTTCCAACGAATCCTAGCTAAGTTTCTCTTATTTGAAAAAAGGGTTGGTTTGCTATTAAAGCAACAACAAAAAGACGAAGGACTATTTCCATTCTTTTTTCTTATTATTTATTATAGAATATAACATCAATATCAATACGGCATTTCTTATTATTCTTTCTTCCTTTTTTAATTTAGTTATTTGTGACGACCTTACTCTTACTGGAATAAAAAAAAGAAACTATGGATTTTTACACAATGCGCTTTTTTGTTATGATTTCAGCGGTTTTGGCGAATTGTCTCTATCAAAACGCCTCTAGCAAAAGAAAAGTATATAACTTTTTATTTTTTATTTAGTTATTTAAATTAGACCTCTTTTTTTTATGAATTCTTTTTTTTTGGAATCCCCTCGAACACGTCAACCCTCCCATTTTCATAATTATTTTATGATCCTGTCTTGATTACCCCAAATTCTCCCTCTTCGACAAAAGGCCCTTTTTTATATAATAATAGCATTGTGGCGGGTATAGTTTAGTGGTAAAAGTGTGATTCGTTCTAGTAACTCCCTTAAAAAGTTAAGGGATCTTTCGGTTTGATTCATATTCCGATAAAAAACTTTATTTCTTAAAAGGATTTAATTCTTTACCTCTCAATGACAAATTCGAGGAAAAATATAAATTCTCGTGATTTGTATCCAAAGTTCACTTAAAATTTTT